AGAGGTGGAATACCACAAAGAGAAAGTGTACCTAATAAAAAAGTAATTCTTGTAATTGGAATATATTTTGTTAACCCTCCCATAAGAACCATATTTTGACTTTTATCTGGTGAAAATCCAACAATAGATTCCATTGAATGAATAATGGATCCAGATCCTAAAAACAATAAAGCTTTCGAATAGGCATGAGTGATCAAATGGAATAAAGCAGTCCTATAAGAACCTATACCCAGAGCTAATATAATATAACCCAATTGAGACATGGTAGAATAAGCTAAACTTCTTTTAATATCTCTTTGAGCAAGAGCCAAAGTAGCTCCTAATAATACTGTTATTACACCTATTAAGGAAATAAGATTCATTATGTAAGGTATGACTATGAAAAGAGGAAGAAGACGAGCTACAAGAAAAATTCCTGCTGCTACCATAGTAGCAGCATGTATAAGAGCCGAAATGGGAGTGGGTCCTTCCATAGCATCAGGTAACCATATGTGAAGGGGAAATTGTGCAGATTTGGCAACTGCGCCGAGGAATAAAAAAGAAGCACAAAGAATAATAAATAAAGAATTTTCTCCATTATTATTAATTAATTTAGTAACTATTTCGAACAAATCTCGAAATTCTAAACTACCCGTTATCCAATAAAATCCTAAAATTCCTAATAATAAACCAAAATCCCCTATACGATTGGTTACAAAAGCTTTTTGACAAGCACTTGCTGCAATTGGTCGTGTGAACCAAAAACCTATTAATAAATAGGAACACATTCCTACAAGTTCCCAAAAAATATAAATTTGTATTAAATTAGAACTAGTAACTAATCCCAACATAGAAGTATTGAAAAAACTCATATAAGCAAAAAATCTCAAATATCCGCGATCATGAGACATATAATTATCACTATAAATAAGAACCATGATTCCAACAGTAGTAATTAATATTGGCATAATAGAAGTAAGCGGATCAATCAAGTGTCCGAACTCTAAAGAAAAATCATTATTGACAGTCCAAGACCATAGATATTGATAGATAAAATTTCCGTTTATTTGCTGAATAGAAAGATTAACAGAAAATACCATAGCTATAGTTAGCATCAAAACACTCGGAAAAGCCCACATACGTCGAATATTTTTTGTTGCTGCAGGAATAAGTAGAAGTCCAAATCCTATTAACATAGTAATAGGAAATGGAAGAAAAGGTATTATCCATGCATATTTATATGTATGTTCCATAAAAAACACAAATTTTAGTTTTTTTCTTATAATTGTTTCCGATTCACCAATTTTTATTGCTTTTCATTTTTATTGCTTTTGAAGAAAACAATAAAAAAATGAAAAAAAAAAGATATGAAACCTTAAATATTCTTATTTTTCATTTTTGTTACCCTTTTCGGGTATTTCAAAAATTTGAAAAAGGTATAAATTGTTGCTTAAATGCTTTGTCCAAATAGCTCGATATAGAGTCATTTTTTAGTTATTAATTTTTAAACTAAAATATTCATTTTTGAAGTATAAAAATATTTTTTTATAAAAAAAAGAGAAGGAGAATATGATAGTAAAAAAAATTTTGCCACTAGACTAGAATTGTATTCTAGTAATATATAACCATATCATATACTATAGTAAGCAAAGAAAAAGTAAGAAAAGTAATCAAAAATAACTATACCAATATCAGTAGAATATGGATATGGATATATAGTTTGCATCAATAAATCAACTAATTCTTCTAGTAATTTTTTTTTATTACCTAATTTCTATTTTTTATGAAATTGATTGATTGGATTTCAATCCAATAAGATAAGAAAATATCAGAAATCTTATAAAAATCCTTACTTCTTATATTCTAGAACTTAATAAAAAAAAAGGTAAAATGAAAGTTCCTTTTCTTAGCTAACGGAATGTCTTGTTTAACATATTAACTACTAGAAAATTCCTTTTTACATTTTTCTTTCTTTTCTTCTATTTTTTCCTAGTTTATTATATATGTAACACACATGTATATATAAACATTTGTATTGTTAAAATAAAAAAAAAAAGATTATCGACGAAATTCAATATAAAATTAAATATAATATAAAAAATGACTAAAACTAAAAAAAAAAAAAAACGATCCATATTGATCAATACATGTCTTTCACATACAACAATAAAAAGGAAGAACTCTTTTTTTTATGGCAGTTCCAAAAAAATGTACTTCTATATCAAAAAAACGTATTCGTAGAAATATTTGGAAGAAAAAGGGAAATTTAGTTGCAATAAAAGCCTTTTCTTTAGCAAAGTCAGTTTCTACGGGAAATTCAAAAAGTTTTTTTGTTCGGCAAACAAATAAGAAAATCTTGGAATAATTTGAATTCCATGATTTAAAGAACTTTTCTATATATAGAATATGAAAATTTTTCATTAACTTATGTATTTATTTACCTCCTCAAGATTAGTTAGAACTAGCAGCTATTTTATGTCGAATATTAACTTATCTGTCTGCTAGTTTGGTTCGGTTCTAAGTATTATTTTATTTCTTTTCCCAGTAGAAATTTTTTTCCATTAGGAAAAGAAATAAAATGTAATTATAATGAATATTAAAACTGTTTTATTATATGTCTATCTCAAGATCAAATGAAATTTGTTTTGTTTACTAATTATTATTCTATATTTAAATTATGTACATAACAAACAACAAATAGTAATATAATTATTATATATATATATATTTTCTATATAATTACTATATAATTAGAATAATTAATTAAATTACACTAAATACATTAAAAAGTAGACTAAAAACAAGATTTTTCGAAAACGAGTTTTTTAATTTCTAATTTAATTTATTAAATTTAGTAATTAAATTTTGATATGTATAAAATCATCCTATTTATTTAATTTTTTTTTTTTGATAAAAAAGATCTTTCTAAGTTTTCTAAGTGTTATTAAAAATGAAAAGAATACTTTAGTTTAAACAAAAGAGTTTAAAAGAAAGAACCCTTATTCATCCATTTCCTAAAGAATAACTATATCGGATTCTAGAATCTACATCTAGACGATTCAACATGAATTGACTATTATTATTTCAAGTAAGCCGCTATGGTGAAATTGGTAGACACGCTGCTCTTAGGAAGCAGTGCTAGAGCATCTCGGTTCGAGTCCGAGTGGCGGCATACTCTAAAAGAGATAGAATGGATCTTATAGAGATAGAATGGATCTTATAATGTATTTAATTCCCGATTTCAATTCTGTAATGAGACCCTTTTTATGTATGATATTTGCGACTTTAGAACATATATTAACTCATCTTTCTTTTGCTATCGTTTCAATTGTGATTGCGATTCATTTGATGATTCTATCAGTTCACGAAATCATCGGATTACGCCATTCGTCGGAAAAAGGAATGTTAGCTACTTTTTTTTCTCTAACAGGATTATTAGTTATTCGTTGGATTTCTTCGAGACATTTTCCATTAAGTAATTTATACGAGTCATTGATCTTCCTTTCGTGGAGTTTTTCCATTATTCATATGGTTTCCAAGCTATGGAATCATAAAAATGATTTAAGCACAATAACCGTGCCAAGTGCCATTTTTACTCAAGGTTTCGCTACATCTGGTCTTTCAAGTAAAATGCATCAATCAGCAATATTAGTACCTGCTCTACAATCTCAGTGGTTAATGATGCATGTAAGTATGATGTTATTGAGCTATGCGGCTCTTTTATGTGGTTCGTTATTATCAGTTGCTTTTTTAGTCATTACATTTCGAAAAAACATCGATATTTTTTTTAGAAGCAAAAATTTATTAATTAAGTCATTTTTCTTTAGGAAGATCGAATATTTGAACGAAAAAAGAAGTGTTGTTAAAAGCACTTCTTTTCTTTCATTTCCAAATTATTATAAATATCAATTAATTCAGCGTTTGGATTATTGGAGTTATCGTGTTATTAGTTTAGGGTTTACCTTTTTAACCATAGGTATTCTTTCTGGAGCAGTATGGGCTAATGAAGCATGGGGGTCTTATTGGAATTGGGACCCCAAGGAAACTTGGGCATTTATTACTTGGACCATATTCGCGATTTATTCACATACTAGAACAAATCAAAGTTTGCACGGTACGAATTCGGCACTTGTAGCTTCTATAGGATTTCTTATAATTTGGATATGCTATTTTGGGATCAATCTATTAGGAATAGGTCTACATAGTTATGGTTCATTCACATAAAATCTAATTAAATTGTAGAAATTTAGAAATTCCATGCGGAATAAGTAAGACATATATAACGAAAATTTGTGTGAGTTTTTAAGAACTGTTTGAATCTTAATTCAAACAGTTCTTAAAAACTTGGGATACATCTTTCTAATTCACTTTATTATTTTTTTTTTCGTTGTACAGCGAATAGTTTCAAAAATATTATAATTGAAAATTATAAGACTTTCTATCTCATTAAGAAAAAAAAAAAAACTATCTATGAAAATAATTAGATAGGATAGCTTGTATCTTGTCAACTGATAAAGAAAGAACGAAATCGGGATAAATACCAATTCCTATTACGGGTAAAAGGATACAGATTGAAACAAATAGTTCTCGTGGTCCAGAATCTACGAAATTTGAGTTTAGAACATTGAAAAAATTGTATCCATAGAACATTTGCCGTAACATGGATAACAAATAAATAGGAGTTAATATCATTCCAATTGCCATTACAAGGGTAATTAATATTTTTGGCATTAAAAGATATTTTGGACTGGTAATTAGTCCAAAAAATACTACTAATTCCGCAACAAAACCACTCATTCCCGGCAATGCAAGAGAAGCCATCGAGAAACTACTAAACATGGTAAATATTTTTGGCATTGGAATGGATATTCCCCCCATTTCGTCGAGATAAACAAGACGTATTCTATCACAACTCATTCCTACCAAGAAAAAAAGTGCAGCACCAATAAATCCATGAGATAGTATTTGTAAAATGGCTCCGTTGAGTCCCATGTCGGTTATAGAACCAATTCCTATAATTATGAAACCCATGTGCGATACAGAAGAATAGGCTATTCTTTTTTTTTGATTGCGTTGACCAAGCGAGGTTGAAGCTGCATAAATTATTTGGATTGCCCCCACTATCACTAACCAGGGAGAAAATATAGAGTGAGCATGTGGTAATAATTCCATATTGATACGAATCAATCCATATGCTCCCATTTTTAATAAGATTCCCGCTAGAAGCATACATGTACTGTAATGTGCTTCTCCATGGGTATCTGGTAACCATGTATGTAGGGGTATAATCGGTGATTTGACAGCATAAGCAATAAGGAAGCCCAAATAAAATATTATTTCTAATGTCACAGGATATGACTGATTAGCTAATCTGTCAAAATCCAATGTCGGTTCATTGGAACCATATAAACCCATACTTAGAACTCCTATTAAGAGAAAAATGGAACCCCCCGCAGTGTACAAAATAAACTTTGTAGCCGAGTACAAACGTTTCTTTCCTCCCCACATAGATAAAAGTAAGTAAACAGGAATTAATTCTAACTCCCACATGATAAAAAAAAGTAAAAGATCTCTAGAAGAAAATAATCCTATTTGACCACTGTACATTGCTAACATCAGGAAATAGAATAATCGTGAATTTCGAGTAACAGGCCAAGCTGCTAAAGTAGCTAAAGTAGTGATAAATCCTGTTAGTAAAATAGGTCCTATGGAAAGTCCGTCGATTCCCAGTCTCCAGTGAAAATTGAAAACATTTATCCATTTAGCATCCTCTTCTAATTGAATTAATGGATCGTCCAATTGGAAATGATAACAGAAGACATAGGTTGTTATAAGGAGTTCTAATATACAAATACATATAGTATACCATCTAAATACCTTATTCCCTTTATGAGGGAGAAAGAAAATTGAGGAACCCGCGAATATTGGCAAAACTACAAGTATTGTTAACCAAGGGAAGTAACTCGTGATAAAGACAAGATGCGTTTTGACCAAAAAGCCCGTGCTCAAGAAAATATATTCTTTTGAGCACGGGCTTTTGTCGGTAAAAAGGAATCAAATGATTCAAGTGGAATTTATTATAACGTATCAATAAGATAGACCCATGCTGCGAGTTGTTTCATGCCATAAATAAACACGGACACTCAAAAAATCTGTTGGACAGGCAGATTCACATCTTTTACAACCTACACAGTCTTCCGTTCTTGGCGCGGAAGCAATTTGCTTAGCTTTACATCCGTCCCAAGGTATCATTTCCAATACATCTGTGGGGCAGGCTCGTACACATTGAGTGCACCCTATACATGTATCATAAATTTTTACTGAATGTGACATTGGGTCTATAAATTCCAGTTTTGAACATAAAAAATTTCCGATCTGGTAAAGTAAAAAAAAAAATAATAAATATATAATAAATTATATATTTATATTTTCTTTATATATAGAAACCAGATGAATCAATGATTTATCAAAAAAAATCTTAAGAATCAAAATTTTTATAAATCTGTTCATCAGAAGGGACCAAGAGACTTTGATTTATCTTTCAACAACCATGATCATATGAGTGGCATGAATCACACGTGCAACTTCACGTTGACTAATGGATCGTCAATATTTGAATATAAATATATATTGAAATATTACTATACATATTAGTATTATTTGTAAATAAATATATAAAAGACACTGAAATGATATTTTATAGAAAGTTTTTTCTACAATTTCTATATATATATATATTCTATTTATATGTATTTTAGTTATGGCTAATTTTTCAACAAACTTGATTGATTAATACGAGTTGATTTTCTGTTACGATAGATCGACGAAACAATAGCTAGCCCAATAGCAGCTTCTGCCGCTGCAATCGCTATAATAAAGATTGAGAAAATCTCGCCTTTTAATTGGCGACTATCAAATATATCAGAAAATAGTACGAGATTAATATTAACCGAATTTAGTATAAGTTCAAGACACATAAGTGCTCTAACCATGTTTCGACTTGTGATCAATCCATAGATACCGATTGCAAATAAATAGACACTCAAAAAAAGTACATGTTCGAACATCATTGACTAACTCCTGATCAACCTCGATTCGTTTCAATATGAACAAAAATTCAACCAAGTTGATTGACTAGAATCGAGCGATTACATAAAAAAGGGAATATTGACAGTAGATTAAACTAAATTTTTTTTTTAATTCTAACTAAACTATTTATTATTGACGAGCCATAGTAATTGCGCCTATCAAAGAAACTAAAAGAATTATAGAAATTAGTTCAAACGGAAGATAAAAATCTGTTGATAAATGAATTCCAATTTGTTGAACGTTGTTTATAAAGTCTTGCTCTATAATCTGATTTGATCTTGTAGTCCAAATAATTCCGTACCATGATGTATCTGCGATAGTAGTAATTAGTGAAAAAAGAATACTTATACAAACCAGTGAAGTGACTCCATCTCCAATAGTCCAAAGATAGGAGTCGTTAGAATATTCTGAACCATTCACGAACATAACAGCAAATATGATTAAGACATTTATGGCTCCCACATAAATAAGAAGCTGGGCGGCAGCTACAAAAAAGGAGTTTGATGAAATATAGAATAAGGATATACAAACAAGAACCGATCCCAACGAAAAGGCGGAATAAATTGGATTAGTAAACAATACTACTCCTAGACCTCCTAATATAAGAAATAATCCCAGAAATACTACAAGTATATCATGTATTGGTCCAGGTAAATCCATTATGTATAAGAGAAAAATCAGTCAAAATGTTTCATGACCTTACTAAATAGTCCAGGAAAGAGGGGTGTTCCCCTTATTTTTTTTTCTTATATATGTATGATGAGTTTTTAATGCAATTAAATCTTAATATGGATGGATTACTGTGGATATAGATAAAGTTATTAAAATTATCGGCCAATCTTTTCTTTTTTCTTTTAGAGATTATAATTTTTTAATATTTTAAAATAATTAAGAAAACACATATTCACAATTTAAATCAAAGAGTGATTCTCAATAATCAATAGTTAATAAGATAAGTTTATTAGGTTCTCATAAAAAAAAGAAGACTTGTTTCTGTTTATCTTTATATAAAAAAATATTAGTAATCAGTAATCGTTCTTGAATCAAGGGGTTTATCTTTATCCATTTTGATTTGACTGGAATTCATAATTGTTTGAATTGTGTAATCTCCAATTACTGACATTGGTAACCGACCTAATGCAATTTGATTATAATTTAATTCGTGACGATCATAAGTTGAAAGTTCATATTCTTCAGTCATCGATAAACAGTTTGTTGGACAATACTCGACACAATTACCACAAAATATACAGACTCCAAAATCAATACTATAATTAAACAATTGTTTCTTTTTAATCTCTCTTTTAAACCTCCAATCAACAACGGGTAGATCTATGGGACATACACGAACACATACCTCACAAGCAATACATTTATCAAATTCAAAATGAATTCGACCGCGGAAACGTTCTGATGTGATCGATTTTTCATAAGGATATTGAATAGTTACAGGTAAACGATTTGTATGGGATAGGGTAATTATGAAACTTTGACCAATGTACCTTGCCGCCCGTATTGTTTGTTGACCAAAATTTATAAACCCGGTCACCATAGGGAACATATTGTAGATCTCCGTGAATAATTTGATGTTTCTTTCTCTTGTTTAAGATCAGTTATGAATGGAGAATATCGTTATCTTATTCTATTCTTTATAGGTAAATAAGTTGGGAAGAAGTTGTCAATAATAGATTACCCAGAGAAATAGGTAAAAGAAATTTCCATCCAAAATTTAAAAGTTGGTCCATTCTCAGTCTAGGTAAAGTCCATCTTGCTGTGATAGGAATGAACAAAAACAAATAAGCTTTAGCTAATGTAATAAATATACCAATTGTTATTCCAAAAACTCCTGTCATTTTATTTATTCCGAAAAATTCAGGAATAGATATATACGGAATAGAGAAATTCCACCCGCCTAAGTAAAGAACTGTTATAAATAATGAAGAAACTAATAAATTTAGGTAAGAAGCAAGGTAAAATAGAGCATATTTAATACCCGAATATTCTGTTTGATAACCTGCTACTAATTCCTCTTCTGCTTCTGGTAAATCAAAAGGTAATCTCTCACATTCTGCTAGAGAAGAAATTAGAAAAACAACAAACCCTATAGGCTGACGCCACAGATTCCACCCCTCAAAACCATATTTTGACTGTGACTCAACTATATCAACTGTACTTGAACTGTTAGATAATCATAGTCGATAATAACATTACTGTTCATATCGCTATTTCAAAACCGTACATGAGACCTCAGCTTCATACGGCTCCTCTATGGTCACAAATAAATGTAAGTACTTGTTTGGTATTATTGTAATTTTTAGATTCTAATTCTAATACCGGGAAGTCAAAAATTAGACCAACGAAATTCCGTCTGCTAGAATAAAAAAGCGCTTCCGAATTTATCTTTTCCATTAAAATTACAATTTCTCTTTATTCGGTAATAACTTAATCCTTAAATAAAATACTCGTTATATCAATAAATTAGGTTTTATCAATAACTCTAAATAAAGAATTAGTTAGAAAGAATTGATCATAAATTCCAAATTTATGATTAAGAATTCCATGTATGTAGATAGTAGATATGAATATTGAATGGGGAAAAGAAATAAGAAATAAATATCCTGTATCGTATTTTTTTGTTTCATTTTTCCCATTCAATATTTTGCATTCTATTTCTTTTGCTCCTGTCCTATTCTTCTTTCTCAGAGGAGAGGAGGTACTCTGAAAAGAAAAAAAAAATATAAGGATTAATTCGTTTTTTATAGTCATTTCTTTAATCAGTGAATAGGAGCATACTCGAGATCGGAATCGTGGAGAAGTACTACTTGGTCATTTCTACCAACTTAAAGTCCTCATTATGATTCGTTTTATCCAAAGCTTTATGCAAAAAAATCCTTTTTTTTATCTTAAATTATCTACATTACTAATCTTTTGTGTACCTTGGTGTTTCTAACTGTCCACTGATTTTTTATGGATCTCCAGTATGGTAATAAATACAAGACAGTAGTAGAAACCCCATACGGGTGATCTTTTGTACCCGCTTCAAGATATGATAATTGGTCAAAGAATCTTAACCTTGGGGTAAACAGTTTATACTGCTTATGTTTCTATTCTCGTACATAGGGAATGAGATTTAATCCTCTTACTGCAAATTTATAAGCAGTTTGCTTTTACTCATCTAACTATCTAGCTTAATTCATCAACCCTAATGATAAATAAAAAAACAAAATATCTATTGAATATAATATATTATGAATATAATATATTATATTTCTTTATTCTATTTCTAGTTCTAGAAAAGAGGGAAAATAATAATGTTCTGCCGAATCACACGTAGAGATATTGATAACACACATAGAGTTAATGGTATTTCATAACTGATAGATTGAGCAGCAGCCCGTAGACCACCTGAAAAAGAATATTTATTATTCGACCCATATCCTGACATAAGAAGTCCAATAGGGGCAATACTTGAAATGGAGATCCATAAAAAAACGCCTATACTAAGATCGGACAAAACAAGGTGATATCCAAAAGGAATTACTAAATAACTTAGTAGAACAGATATGACCGCTATAGACGGCCCCGCGCTGAACAAACGAATATCTCCTCTAGATGGGAGGAGATCTTCTTTAAAAACTAATTTGGTTCCATCTGCTATAGCTTGAAGAATTCCCAATGGACCGGCATATTCAGGCCCAACGCGTTGTTGTATTGCTGCAGATATTTCTCTTTCTAACCACACAATTACTAGTACCCCTATTGTTATTCCCAATATAAGGGTGAAAATAAGAACAAAGATCCATATGAGTCCATAGACTTCTTTTAAAGATTCCGATCTAGAAAAAGAATTTATAGCTTGTATTTCCGCTTCTGTCATATCAATTATCATTTCAACGATCAACTTCTCCCATAATGATATCTATACTACCTAATATCGTCATGATATCTGCCAATTTCATTCTTTTAACTAGTTGAGGGAGAATTTGCAAATTGATAAAACCGGGTGGACGAATTTTCCATCTCCAAGGGAAAACACTACTATCTCCTATCAAATAAATTCCTAATTCTCCTTTGGGGGCTTCTACTCTCACATAAAGTTCTTGCTTCGACAATTCAAAATTGGGTGAAAGTTTTTTAGTAATAAATCTATATTCAAAATTATTCCATTCGGAATTTTTTGCTTTATCAAAACGTCGGACTTCTAAATTCTCATAAGGTCCTCCAGGAATTCCTTCTAGAGCCTGTTGAATAATTTTTATAGATTCCTTCATTTCACCGATTCGTACTAAATAACGAGCTAGTGAATCTCCTTCTTTTTGCCATTGGACTTCCCAATCAAATTTATTGTAACACTCATAACTATCAACTTTACGAAGATCCCATTGGATTCCAGAAGCCCGTAACATTGGTCCTGATAAACCCCAATTTATTGCCTCCTCTCCACCAATAATGCCCACTCCTTCAACGCGTTCCAAAAAAATAGGATTACGCGTAATAAGTTTTTGATATTCAACAATTCCTGTTAAAGAATAATCGCAAAAATCCAAACATTTCTCTATCCAGCCATAAGGTAAATCGGTAGCAACTCCCCCAATACGGAAATAATTATGCATCATTCGCATACCTGTAGCGGCTTCGAATAGATCATATAACAATTCCCTTTCTCTGAAAATATAGAAAAAGGGAGTCTGTGCACCGATATCTGCCATAAAAGGTCCAAGCCATAATAAATGAGAAGCTATACGACTCAGTTCTAGCATAATTATTCTAATGTAACTAGCTCTTTTAGGTACTTGAACGCTTTCTAATCGTTCTGGTGCATTTACTGTTATTGCTTCTGTGAACATAGTGGCTAAATAATCCCACCGTGTTACATAAGGCAAATATTGTATAATTGTTCGATTTTCCGCTATTTTTTCCATCCCTCTATGTAAATAACCCAATATAGGTTCACAATCAATAACATCTTCACCATCGAGAGTAACAATTAGTCGAAGAACACCATGCATTGATGGGTGGTGAGGACCCATATTCACTATCATGAGATCCTTTCTTGTAGCTGGTACAGTCATAACTTTTCTTCCTTAATTCAATTCAGTATTCCATGAATTTAGCAAAATGAAGTTGATCAAAATGAAAAATTTAATAACTAAAGAAAAAATTCAAACCAATCTTAAACTTAAAATTAACGAGTTTTTGACTCCCGAAGACCCAACTGATTAATTAATTTCTTATAACGTACTCGATTTTTCTTTGACAAATAATCCAACAGCCGTTGACGTTTTCCCAGAATTTTTCGTAGACCTCTTTGTGATAAAAAATCTTTTTTATGTAATTTTAAATGTGAAGTAAGTCTTTGTATCTTATCAGTGAAACTAAATACTTGAAATTCAACAGATCCACAGTTTTTTTCTTTTTCTTGTCGAATAGCCGAGATGAATGAATTTTTTACCATAAAAACAAAATTTTCTTTTTTTTTTTCTTTTACGCGAATTTTACCGATCAGGAAAAATAAAAATATTTATTATACGTGTTATTTGCAGTTATTTGAATTTAGTACAAAAAAGTTTCTCATTTCTTCATATAGAATTTTTTCTATCCAAATCAAATTTTCAATTTGATTTGGATAAAAAGGAACGATCCATTTTTTTTTCAATATTTTCCTATTCAGGAAAGAAAATGTTTTTTCGATAAAGAAAAATAGATATAAGATATAGAGGAAATATACTATGTTATATTTATTATATACTATTAATAGAATTAAAGAATTTAAAGAATTCTGAATCGTGGATACATATGTATTCTTGATATACTGAAATTACTGCCATTATTGGTATCAAACCAATAACGATTCATACAAGCTAAATCTTCTAATCGATAATTGGGCCAAAGAAAAAATTTGAATTTAATGAATTTCTTTGTATATGTATTAAGATGTTTTTCCTTGTTCAAAAATTGTCCACAGTTTTTTATGTTGTTTTGATTACAGAATATTGGATTTCTACCCATAATATTCCAATTCTGAGAATTAAAACAAATGCAAATTCTCAATTCTCTACGACGTCTGGGGGATAGAATATTTTCAGGAACAAGGAAATCATAATAATTTTTGTTTTTAGTCATAAGTATATTGCTGTGTTGTGCAACAGATTCATGAAATTTTTTTTTATCAACATATTCTTTTTTTATTATGTATTTTCCATCAGTTTGGCGTTTAGTCTTATCAACCAATGAAATACCTATGGTTTGATATATAATATCTTTTCCATCCCTTTTCATAGATAGACGAATTGGTTCGACAATAAATATGCCTCTTTTTACCAATTCTGTAAGAGTTAGATCTTTCTGAATCAACATTACATCTAGATGCATCTCTCCTCGTTGAATTGAAGATATAGCTATTTCCTTTGGATCTATCAGTCTAAGTAGAAGACAATATACCTTTATATTATTGATCATTCTTTGATTCAAGAGATCATCCCATCTTAATTGAAAAAGAAAATATTTTTTCAAGAAGAAATTGAGTTCTGCTTCTTTCTTGCTCTTAGATTGTTTTTTTTTTCTACCTTTTTTAATGTCTGTTCCTGTATAATCTGTCTCAACATCTTTTTCATTTTGTTTTCGTAAATCTAATACAAGATTTCCTTGACCTTGTTGTTCATTTTTTTTTTTTACATCGATCTTTTTACTTTTACTAATACTAATATTTTCATAGAAATGAAAATTAAAAATAAGTAATTTGGTAGGTATGATCCACGGTTTTATTTTATACGCATTAAAAAGTAGTACAAATTCTGGTAAAAACCAAGGTTCTAGATTTGATATGCTATGATAGAATTTTTCTTGATTCATTCCCATCCAATCAAAAAAGGAATTTTTTTTTAATTTTTGATGATTTAGATTTTTTTTATGAATCTTGGTGTTATGAATCTTGGTGTTGATAGGCGTATTGGCCCGGGTCTCAATATCAATATTATTTCTAATACAGAAATGGGGAATTTTATAATTTAAAAATAGTCTATCCATATTTTTGTCCGTATCAATGAGAAATCTTTTTTCTAGATAATTATTAATAACTATCCTTATCAATCCATAAAATGGTTCGGGTTTTAGTGTATTGAAATTAGATGAAATTTTTTTGTTTTCCACTTCTTGTAATTGTAACGTTGATTCATAAATATATGAGTTTTTATTATCCTCAAAATTTATATATTTATATGATAAAATATCATATCCGAAATGCTTTTTCAATTTGTCTTTTTGACTCATCAATGAATTTACTGCATAGTAATTTTCTTTCATGTAATGAATTAATTGGTCTTTTTTTTTTTTATATAAATCCGATTTCGTTGAGTCTTTTTTTTTAATTATACGACATTGGTTGGCCCTATTTTGCCATTTTTTTGGTACTAAATAAGACCACTTAGTCTGAGATAAATTATATTGATAATGACCCCTTAACCACATTTTCCATTTATTCATTCTATACTTATGTATTTTCTTATGCTTTGGTTTGGAACCAAATATTCCTTGTGTTGTACAATAATTCTTTATTATATCTGTAAGAAAAGGATAGGTGTTATGATATTGAAGTACAGATTTCAAAGCATATTTGTTAAGTAATTGATTTTGCGAGAATTTGTAAAATATATATGCTTGAGACAAAGAAGATAAGTCCCAATAAATATTAGAATTTTTGTTGCTAATACTAAAATTAGTATTATAAAAAATATTATAAAACGACTTTTTTATAGTCGAAATAAAGTTCATTATTTTTTGATTTGTCTTTTCAATTCCTTCTTGATTTGTTTTATCATTATAAATGTATTTAGTTAAAATTTTGTTTGTTGATTTAAAACTTGGAATCTTAATGATACATAGTAATAGATTCATGTATATTTTTTCAATGAAAGATTTTATAAAATAATGCGATTTACGTATTAATCGTATATTTTTTCTTTTAAATATTTTCCAAATATCCTTCTGTAATTCCGATCTTTTATCATCATAAGTTAGAACCATTTTTTTCTTGTCTTTTGTGATTCCTTTTATTTGACTCCTAATTGTGATTGTCTTATTAGCAAGATCTTTCATTTTTGTTTCGATGAGTGAATAATTTGCATTTCCGCAATTCAGGAATTGAATTGCAATCGTCGATTCGCGAAGAATCTTATTATTTATATTAGAATCTCTTCCATTTTTATTTTTAGTCGGTTCATATATTTTAACCCTACTCGATTTTAATATGGGTTTTACTTTTTCAAGTTCTTTCATTATTAGGTCCATAAATAGAATTATTTTGATGACCCATCTTGTTTTTTTTTTTGAAACTTTTAGAACCCCATTTCCTCTTTCTTTGAAAACTCTTATAACTTGTAAAATTTTCTTTTTTGCTTTTATCGTTTTTTTTTCGAGTTCTTTAAAAATGGGTTCAAAGAAAGAAGGTAGTTTTCGGGGAGACCCAAATGGTAGCTCTGCTTCTCTTCCCCAAACTGTTAAAAAACAAAAGTTTTCTTTTTTCTCTTTTTTTTTCCTTTGCTGATCTCCATGATTAAATCGTACCTTAGATCTTTGCCAAGGTTTCAGACAAAAAGGAAATAGAATCTTTATTTGAATACCATCTCTTAACCAATTTTGGGGAAATTCCGTTTCTGATAATTGAACACCATTATAAGTACATTTAACATGCATTTCTCCATTCCATTCCTTCCAATCCTCGTACCATTCGGGGAATTGAAACAATAACATACGACTAATATTTTTAGCTATTATTAATACGGGAAATAGAACATATTTTCTAACAAAAGATTGGGTTACTAATATTAAACCTCTTATTGCTTGAGTAAATAGAAAGCTATCCCAAGCCTCTGATATTGCTATTCGTTCATTTTCCTCTTCTTTCTCTTTGTTTGTTTTCTCATTTTTTTTTGTATGTTCTTGCTCAAAATAATCAATTTGATATTCTGAGGTTCTCCCTAACCAATTCCTAATTTTAAATATATCAAAAAACGAAAAAAAAAATGTTTTGTCTATTCGATCCAAAAAAAGTGGAGAATGCACATTTGCTTGAAAAAATTTCAAGATAATTGTTTTACGTCTTTGAGCACGCATAGATCCTTTGATTATACCACGGCGAAAATCCGATTGTTGTGAGTAACGTATCAAAGCCACCTCGTCTTCTTCATCACTAGTATTACTAGTAGTATTTTTAGTAGCACTCGAATTAGTACTCTGATCGTTATCAGTATAAATTATTATGCGTTTCCCTTTTCTTGACCGAATTTCAGGATCTTCCGTTGATTCTTCTTCATCTTCTTCTTCCAAATCATCTGTTAATTTGTATGACCATTTAGAGACCTTTTTACTAATTCCTTCCATTCCAACAGAATTTTTTCTAATTTTTATTAGATCATTTGGATCAGTTGTAATTACATCGAATAAAAATTTCAAAGATTTTATTTGACTTTCTGAATCTATTCCTTGCGCACGTTCAAAATAAAATTTTGAAATTAAGGTTAAGGAATTCTCAATAGGATTCGATAAAAATTTCTCATCAGAATAAAACCTATTCTTTTTATGTTCAAATGTTTGATAATTTTTAGGAAATAGACCATGAATTTTATTTATACACAATATTTCTAGGGAATCCACTCTTGAAGTTATTAAATCAGTCATGATTTCATCTGAATCTACATTTTTTTTTGTTCCGCGATAAGGTCCATTCAAAAAGGGATCATACATTTTGGGTAAATATTCTTGTTCATGCTCATCATCACATAATCTGGTTCTTTTTTCTAGTATATTTAAAGCAAAGGATTCTTTCTCTTTTTCTAAATTTTGTATTCTACTTACAAATTCGTTCTTTAAGTTGTATTTTTTTTGTTCATTATTATAAATCCAATAATTATATAGGTCTTCGTGGTATAGTTTTTCTGTCGTGTAGAAAGAAATTTTTCGCTCTATCATTTCTGAAAAGGTTGATAAACTTGGCGGATATGTAAAAGAGATTAGATTTTTTCCTTTATTTGGGCATATAGAAAAAAAATATTGTGCCATTTCATTTCGTATAGTATTTTCAAACCTATCATTTTTTAAATATCTCAATGGGCGGTTCCATCGTTTATAATCGAAAAGAAAAGTTACAATAGGTTTTTCAAACCAAAAATAAGTTTTCTCTTCTTTAAGTTTTCCCAATTCCCAATTATCTTGATATCCATCAAGATAAGAATCTTCGTAAACCGGGCTATCTTTGTCTTCTTTAGTGGATCCCTCTTGTTCCTGTTTCGTCTTCTTCGTTTCGTAAGTTGTTTCTACATCGCTTTCTTCCGTTTCTGAGGTTTCTTTCAGTTTCTTAGTACCAATAGGCGATGGCATTCTGCCTAAATAGTAGACACAGGTGATAAATAAGAGAATACTAAAGATTCTAGCCATA